ATTCTTGCAAGAACGGACTAACAGGGCCAGCTATCTAGCTAACCTTCAAAATTCAATACCGTTACTGTATAAGTGGATCTCATTGTAAAAGACCTATTACTGGATAATTCATGGGTAGAGCCAAAAAGTTTGAACTGTACAAGTTATCAATAACATTCAGTAAATGAAGTAAAGGGCTCCGGTGTATAGAGAGGACCTCACCGTTTAAGAAATAACCATAGAAACGAAGGAACCCACTATTTCTTTATTCATCTATATTTAAGTTGAATTTACATTTCTTTTTTATTTGTTTGATACACCAACACAATTTCTTATTTTTTTGTCTTGTTTCAAGGCAAAATAAATGTCTAAAAAAAAGAAAAAATCGTGGTCGGGAAGGTTATAGTAGCAAAAGCCATTGGAATTTTTATTTTATACATTGGAAAATTACGTTTTGTTATTAATAGATCGATCAGGAAGGGAAAAAAGAATAACTCAAAGAAAGAAAATCAATTAGTTATTCATCAAAGTTTCATTTATTCAATGACTAGGGTTAGACGAGGATATATAGCTCGGAAACGTAGAAAAAAAAGTTGTTTATCCCGTCAAGGGGCTCATTCAAAACTTACTCGAACTATTGCTCAACAGAAAAGAAGGGCTTTGGTTTCGGCTCAGCGGGATAGAGATAGGAAAAAGAGAGATTTTCGTCGTTTGTGGATCACTCGGATAAATGCAGTAATTCGCAAAAAAGGGCTATACTCTAGTTCTAGTTATAGTAAATTTATAAATGATCTGCGCAAGAGACAATCGCTTCTTAATCGTAAAATACTTGCGCAAATAGCTATATTAAATAGTAATTGTCTTTATATGATTTGATTTCCAATGAGGTCATAAAAAAAGAAGATTGGAAAGAATCCATCCCCCAAAATTATTTAAATCAAGTTCCCCGGAGAATAAACTCCGGGAGGGTAGAGTAGAAATTAGTCTGATAAAATACAATCCATAAAAAAAATCAAAAAACCTATTCAAAAAAAAAATTCCCCGATTTTTTATTATCCTACGACACAGCAATCAAATCTAGATTCTCATATTTTTTAAAACAAACCAGCAACCCATTTTTGAGTTAAGATTAGAATTTGTTTTTGATTCAATTATCAATTGTATAAAGACCTATTTTTTTCTAAAAAAACCTATTTTTTATTTTCGGTTCTAAAATTATCAGTTCTAGTAGTCGACTTGATTCTTTCAAATTTTTTATTTTCGGTTCTAAAATTATCAGTTCTAGTAGTCGGCTTGGTTCTTTCAAATTTTTTATTTTTGTTTCTAAATTTATCAGTTCTAGTAGTCGGCTTGGTTCTTTCAAATTTTTTATTTTTGTTTCTAAATTTATCAGTTCTAGTAGTCGGCTTGATTCTTTCAAATTTTTTGCGATTAGTAATAAAAGGTAACAAAGATAAGATACGAGCTTTTTTTATAGCAAGAGTAATTAATCGTTGTTGTTTCAAGGTCAATCTAGTTACTCGCCTAGATAATATTTTTCCCCGGTCACTAATAAATTCACTAAGTAAATTCGTGTTTCTATAATCAATTCGATCCCCTGGTCGGATCGGGGACAAACGTCTACGAAAAGGTCGCTTGCGTTTAATAAGGAGTCGCTTAGATTTATTCATAGTTTGTTTAGTTTATTCCTTAATATAAAATATAATATACCGAAAATCCTATTTCGGTTGGACATAAAAAAAAATTCGAATTAAGAAATAGGATTTGGTTTGTTTATTTCTATTTTATATATTTATTTTAATTTTATATATTTATTTCTATATATATATTTTTATTTATAAAATTAAAATAAATATATAAAATAGAAATTTGATATTTCTATAATATTTATATAAATATATAATTTATTTATATAAAATAGAACGAAAATAGTTTTGTCCCCTTCCTTGAAAGAATGATAGGCAGACGTTCGGTTCGATCTATTTCTTTATCTCTCCATGAATTGTATGTCTGTAACAATAGGGACAGAATTTTCGCAATTCCAACCGACTAGGCGTATTGTGTCGATTCTTTTGAGTAATATATCTGGAAATGCCCCTTGATTCCTTATTAACACTCTTTCGAACACAACCGGTACATTCCAAAATAACTTTTACTCGGGCATCTTTACCCTCAGCCATCAACCTAACCTCCTTTGGATTTTTGATTCAAGCCACCTTTCTATTATTATTTTCGTCCCGAAGTGAAGAAGAAAGGAAAATCAAAAAATAGAAGTTTCTAACTCGAAATACAAATACAATTAGAAAGATTTCGTTGCAATCACAATCAATAGAGTAATTATAGTAAATAAATTTAAGAAATACTCCGTAATCAAAAGGTTTCTAACTATATTTCTAATCACAATATCTCATTTTAATAGCCTGTATGATACCTATTACCCTAGATTCACATTTTCGTTTCCACTCTCCCCCTTTTTTTAGAGAATTTCATTCGAACCGGATCCCAAGTTTTGATGAGGTTGAATCTACTTTTCGTCTTTCTCCCCTCGAATATTTTTATATTATTAAAATAAGGGGGGGATTAATCACAGATAGTTGATTCTATCTCTAATCTTCGTTACCCCCTTACCACGTCAAAAACTAGAATTAAAAAAAGGGGAATGTCAGCGCATCTGGGAAAAAACGATTGATTTCTATTAATAGACCGGCTAAAGCCCCAAACCATAGAGTACTTAGAACCGGTGCCACGGAAAGATATGTTTTTAGATCCCGCATTGAAAATCCTCCTTCGTTTTTTTTCTTTAATGTAATATATAAAAGAAAGGCAATACATATCTAATCTACGATCAGATGCATAGATAGTTTAAAGTTAAAAAAGACTACTTTTGTTTGTACACAAAATCCCTAAGCTAAGTCAAATTAAAATAAATGTACAACGATCCGGTAGATAAAATATTTTTTTTTTTCAGAAAATAGAGTAGCATGCCCCTTCCTGCTGAGCATTCCCGAAAAGTATTTTTTAATTTACGACGGGTTTTTCATATATATCAAAATATTTTTATTATACCTTATATGATATGAGACCAAAAAGAGGAAATGGCAAGATAAATTATGTATATAGGAAATAGCGATGTGGAAAACAAGACAAGGATTCTTTACAATTACACTATAAAAACCAATTGAATTGAAAGGGATGTAGCGCAGCTTGGTAGCGCGTTTGTTTTGGGTACAAAATGTCACGGGTTCAAATCCCGTCATCCCTACCTAATTACTTTTCCTCTGAGAAGTAAGGAGGAATTTCATTTTAATTAAAATCGATTAAAAACAGAATTTCTCATTTTTTTTATCATACTCTATATGAAGTATATGCATGCAGGATGCAGATGTAGTTTTTTGTTACAAAAAGGTTTCTTTACAGTCTTATCTATTATGATAAGAAAGCGCTCTTAGTTCAGTTCGGTAGAACGTGGGTCTCCAAAACCCGATGTCGTAGGTTCAAATCCTACAGAGCGCGATTCCATTCTTGTTAGGTCGAATCGAATTAATTATCGAATTAGACTGAAATAACTGAGCAGTAATCTAGATTTGACCTCCTACTTTCTCTAATCTACAGGAGGTCAATTAAAAAAATATTTGTTAATTAATCTAATTAATCAAAAGCCCAACTGATCACCACGTCTGTATTGTAAATATGCGGTTACGAATAATCCAGCCAAAGTAATAGGAATTAGACCTAAGACAATTCCAAATAGAAAAACTTCAATCATTTCAATTCCTTTGAAAAAAAAAAAAAGAAAAAGGTAATATCTATCTCTAAATATTAATCTGAATTGCCCACGAATCTCAATAACCAAAAATTATCAATTGACGCGATAAAGAGCTAAAAAATATATGGAATCCCACATAAAGATTTCTTGAGTTGTTCATTCGATTAACTTCAAATAAGTCCTATCTTACTCAGAACTATAAATAAAACGGAAGTTATAATTAAAGTCAATAGTAAAAAACGCAAAAAATTAATTATCCTAGTTATAGTAGGTATATTAAGCATGAAGGAACTAAATTAAATATGTTCTTTTTTTTTTAATTAAACTAAACTAAATTTGTGTATATCAAGGTACTTGCCTAAGTTTCCATTTTGAAAGATCGGGGGGAGAATAAGTAAAAATATGAATTCTAAAGAAGGAGTTCAATTGAAAGTTTTTGATTTATCAATTATTAACTATTAGATTATAGATTTCACTAACAAAGATAAAGTAAGAGCGGTAGAAAAAAAAACGAAAAAATGGAAGCAAAAGGGGGAAGAAAAGATAATAAGAAATGGCATCGAAGTATTTATTTTAGAATATATATATTTTTCTAATAAGTCAATAAACTCAAATTTATATTGTGATTGTGTTGTGAATCTTTTATTGAATCTTTCTAATTTATCTAACTGATTGGAATTTCAGATAAAACTTGTACCTAGTTGTATTACACAATACAACTTGTATATTTTGTAGATATATATTATTGTTATTATAGAATTATATTTCGAATTATTTTATATAATATTTTTATATTATTTAATTTTTGAATATTAGTTTTTTATTTTTTTCCATGGGGAGAGATGGCTGAGTGGACGAAAGCGTCGGATTGCTAATCCGTTGTACGATTCATTCGTACCGAGGGTTCGAATCCCTCTCTTTCCGTTTCCACTAATGACTTAATAGTTGATTTATCTTTCGAATTTTTTCAATCTTTTTGATTTTTTCAAAAAAATTACAAATTATATATAATTACAAATATCAAATAGAATTTTTTTCTATTTTTTTTTCATCTATTTTTATTTCTAATTTTATAAAATGAAAAATCAAGTAAAGAAACCCCCCTTTATTCTTCGCGTCCAGGATTGCGTCCTGGATCATTAGATAGAAATCCGAAAATGAAGAGAGAAACAAAGAATATCACTACTGTGTAAACAAAGAGTTTGAGAGTAAGCATTACACAATCTCCAAGATTATTATTATTTTTTTTTTTGAAAAAAGAGAATAGAGAATCTATTTTTATACCGCATATCCTATTTTGATACCGAAAACCAAAGAAGGTAGTTTTTAGAAATCGAAAAGAATTTTTTTTATACCCACCTGTGGAGGATCACAATAAGGTTTTTCATTCACGGAAAATCAAAATAGTTAGAATGGTAAAAGGAGGCGATCCGAATCGCGGTTATCCAAGAATTCTCATGTTTGAATCAAGAGTTCATACTGTAAGATTTGTCTGATCTTATCAATTATTAGTATTCGCATCATTTTTCTCGAAAAAATCATTCATTTTTCTAGGACAAGATGAAAGATTTCATCGAAAGCTTACAGCAGCTTGCCAAACAAAGGCTAAGAGAAAAAAGAGTACAGGTATGACTGGCATAAAATCTACGATTGGACTCAAAAAATCGTAGGCTTCAGGTAATTTGACTAAGAAAAAACTACTCGAATAAAGGGCAGAATTAAGACAGATCAAACTTAAGATATTAAGCATAACAGACATTTTGTTTTTAAGATAATTGTATTTTGATTGAGTTCTTCATAGAAGGAAAAAATGAAGAAAAAAAAAAAAAAAAGAAAGATCAAAAATCCTTCTTTTTTTTTTTTTGAACTTACTCACTCAACCAAAAAACTTTCCATTCTCTTTTGAGAATAGAAAAAATTCTACTTTCATACAATATCTTAATGTAATTATATGTAATGATCAATAAATTCAGGATAATTCTATATCTACATGCGTCAAAATACTAACAATAGAATCTAATTTTTTCTTTAGCTATTTTGGCTGGAATTGACGAACAATCAATAACAACATTAGTCTTTATTAGTGTCGAATAGAAATCAAAGTGGGGCGTGGCCAAGTGGTAAGGCGTCGGGTTTTGGTCCCGCTATTCGAAGGTTCGAATCCTTCCGTCCCAGGGTAAGGGCATGTGTAATTCTAGTAAATAATTCAAATTGTATTTTTCCGTTTCTAAAGTGTAATATTGGATAGAATTTGATTCTTTCCGCTAATTATTCTAACCAAAATGAATCTTATCTTTTTTTAAATTTCACAAATTCACAAAAAGGGATGATAAGTGTTCAAATGCCGCGCAGATACAACTGAATCTGTTGGGGATTTAGGCAAGATGGGGTTATAGATTACACGAATTTGAATTCCAAAAAAAGGGGGTGTCATATACCCGGCCCTCATATTCATATAGAATAGAAGGAAGTTTGTTATTTTTTTATTCATTCCGGGAAAAGAAATTGTATTTTTCCAATCGATTTTTTCATTTTTATTGTTTTTATTGGATGTAAAACAAATTGGAATTTTTTTTCATTATTGAAATTGAAAAAAAAAAAATGAAAAATAACTTAATATATATTCTAAATCTTATGTGCCGACTGTCCTAACTGAACTAATGACTATTCATGATTCTATAACTTAATCAACCGCATAGCGGTTCCAAATTCGAGGAATGTTATGGTAAAACTTCGTTTGAAACGATGTGGTAGAAAGCAACGTGCGACTTGAAGGACATGATCTGTTGTGGATTCTTATATCCACCATTCTATAATCTAATTAAGGGATGCTCTTGACTCGACATCCTTTGTTCTCCTCCACTCGAACCCGCATTTTTTGTTGGGGTGTGATGGAAATAGTACATGATGGAGCTCGAGTAGAAAGTATTGATTCATTTCTTAAGGGGAAAGGGTCTAGGGTTAATGTTAATCAATAAGTTGGAACAACTTCGTAAGTATATCTTTGACAGAGATACCGAAAGGACCCCAATCAGGCAAGTTTCAAATCTTAAAGGAAATTTTGTTGGGATTGATAAAACCTTTTCGATAAAAATTATATATATCGTGTGGGAATCCGCCGTTCATATGATTCTTTGATAGAAAGAAATAACAAAAAGGTATGTTGCTATCATTTTTGAAAGGATTAAAAATCAACGAAGTAAGGTCTAAACCTAATGATTCAAAACAAAGATAAAAGATTCCGGAACAAGGAAACATCCTTTTATTTTCTATTTTCATATTGGATTGTCGCACCAATTAACAATTGGATTTGAATCAGAATGCAGAATTCAAATCGATTCTAAATGAGACAAAAAAGGGTATTCGAGACTGCTCAATAAATGAAATGCCAAAGGATTTTTTTTTTGGCTATTTGAAAGTTATTTAACTTGAGTTATGAGTATACAAATGATTTTCTTTTTTTAGGAAAGAAAAAGGACTTAATTCTTCATTTAATTCATTTGATGATTTTATGGACTTTTTTGATTTGCCATTCTAATACATAACTTCGAATCATTTTTCTCGAGCCGTACGAGGAGAAAACTTCCTATACGTTTCCAAGGGGGGTTGCTGTTGATCTAATCTATCCCAATGAGCCGTCTATCGAATCGTTGCAATTGATGTTCGGTCCAGAAGAGAGGGAAGAGATCTGCGAAAAGTGGGTTTTTATGATCCAATAAGGAATCAAACTTATTTAAACGTTCCTGCTATTCTAT